TTATTATAAAATTAAAAAAATAAAAAACACACAAATTAAAACTATTAGGATAAACAAAATAAAAAGTAAGAATATAAAATTTAAAAATACAGTATAGTAAAAAAAAAAANTACATAAATTAAAAAAAACAAATAATATAAATAATTCACGNCTCTATTGAATGGAGGAATGATATTTATAGTCGNAAAAAAAAAAAAAAAAAAAAATTTTTATGAGAAGAATTAAAAAATTTGGAGAATTAATATTTTATATAAAAAATAATTTGTATAATTTAAATTAAAACAAACATAAATAAAAAAATAAAAATAAAACTACTCCACCTACATAGAGTATAATTAAAATGAAAACAATCAAATTAAATAAATACTTATAGGATATAAATAAACATATATAAAGAATTATTAATATATAAAATATGAAAATATAATCAAAAACTAAAAGTATAAATATTGTAAAAACAACTAAGTTAAAAAGTTTCATTTAAAAATAATAATAAGAAAAAATAAATAAAAATCAAAATATAAAGAATAAATTGAAAAAATATAACAACAAGAGAATAAGGGTAAACTGAAGGATTAGAACCTACAAACATTAATAAAAAAAATAAATAAATTAAAACAGTATGGAAAGTATAAAAGTGAGTTAATCTGGTAAGTAAACTATTAATGACAGGACTATAAAAAAAAAATAGTAAAATAAAAATTAATAAAAAAACTCCAATTAATTTATTATCAATAGATCTTAAAGCTGCATAAGGAAATAATAAAAATCAATCAGGATAAATATGTAAGGGAGTTACTAGAGTATTAAAGGCTAAAAAATTAGCAGACTCAAAAAACAAATAACTTGAAATGAAAATTATAAATAAAAAAAAAGTAAGAAATAAAAAGACAATAAAAGCATCTAGAAAAATAAATAAAGGATAAAATGAAGTTAAGTCTAAAAAATCATTTTTAAATGTATTGCTAGAAAGAGAAGCGTGAAGGTAATTATAATGCAAAAAAAATAAAATTAATAAAACAAATGGAGTGATAAAATGTAATAAAAATAATAAAGATAAAGTTCTAGAAGATATTGAAAAGCTACCAAAAAGATAAAGTAAGATTAAAACACCAAAAGGTATAACTGTTAATAAAGAAAAAATAACTATAGAGGCTCAATATGACATTTGACCCATTGGTAAACAATAACCGAAAAAAGCTATAGCACAACTAACCAAAAACATAGCTATACCAGTTGTCAAAACAAATAAATTATTAGAAGAAGTGAAAAATCAAGATCTAAAAATATGAAAAAACATAAATAAGAAAAAAAGATTAGCTAAAGTATTGTGAATAACTCTTAAAGTAAAATAAAAAAAACTATTAAATGAGTGTAAAATTAAATTATAAAAGCTCATCTCTAAAGAACTGTTGTAGAATATAACACTCATTAAACCAGTTATAAGAAGAAAAATAAAAATAAAAAGTAATATAACCCCAAAATTATAGGAAAAATTTATATTTAAAGGCAAGGACGCATAAATTAAAAATATATGTAGTAAAACATAAATAAAAAAAAAAAAAAATTTAAATAAAATAATAAAAAAAATCAAAAATATATTAATATAGAAAAGAAGAAAAGTCTAACTAATAAAGCTCTGGAAAACATAAATAAAAATATAAATAAAAATAGATTTATATTAATTATATAGTAAAAGAAAAAAATAAAAAAAATTAAAATTATATATTCACCAAAAAAAATTAATAAAAAACTTAATAGGGATAACTCAGTGTTGAAACCAGAAACTAACTCTGATTCCCCTTCTATTAAATCAAAAGGGACTCTAGAGCTATCAGCCAACATACATATAAACAATATTATAAAGATTATAAAAAAGTGAATTAAATAGAAACTAAAATAGTAATTATAAAATATAAAAGAAAATACAAAAATTAAAACGAAACTAAAAACTAATTCAAAAGAAATTAAAAGAAGAACAGATCTAATATTACCTATATAAGAAAAAATTGAGTTGGAAAAGTATATTAGGGAGGAAAAGGAAAATGGTATAAAAGAAAAAATCATTAAAAATAGTAAAATATATATAAAAAAAGAAAATATTTTATAATTTAATTTAGGTAAAAACACATAAATAAAAACAGTTAAAACTACAAATATAAAACAGGATAAATAGATGAAAATAAAATTTATAGAGAATATTAAATATTGATATTTAGATAAAATCTTTAAAAAATCAGATATAAAAATAAATAAAGAATTTAAAAAGTATATAAATAAACCTAAACGAAGTTGAAAAACACCTAAAAGACGTCTTTCAAAATAAATTAAAAAAGGAACACTTAAAATTAATAAAAGAAAATATAAAAGGTAATAAAAAAATAAAATTAAAATTAAATAAAAATAAAAAAAATAAAATAAATTAAATAAAATATATAGAAAATTTTATATATTATTATTCACAAATAAAATAAAATTTTATTGTAAAGAAAATCAAAAACAAAAAATATTATTTTATTATAGAGTAAAATAATTAAAAATAAACCTAAAAAATAGAAATAAAAAAAACTAGGTAATGAGAAATAATAAAATATATTTAAAATGAAAATAACAAAAATGCTGGATATGAAAATAAAAATAAAAAATAATTTGATTAAATTAAAATCAAAATACAAAAATTTAAATAATAAAGTATAATGAAATTTAAAAGAATAAATTAGAGAGAAAATAAAAAAGTAAATAAATATAAATAAATAAATAAAATTATTTAAGGCGTAAGATATGAAAATTTCTTTAATAATACCACTTCAGAAAAAAAACAAACCTAACAAAGCAAGAAAACAAACTATTGTTATTAGAAATAATGGAAAATTAAATTTAATATATCTTAAATCTTGATAATTATAAAACAAGGATATTATAAAACCTGCAATGAAAAAAAGTATAGATTTAAAAATTGCATGAAAAGTAAATAATAAAATACCACAAACGTTAAGATTTATTGAAAAAAAAAAANTTATATAACCTAATTGACTACCCGTAGACGAAGCTATGATTTTCTTCATGTCGAAAAAAATATAAGCATTTAAAGAAAAAAATATGGTTGAGAAAAAACATAAACATATAAATTTCAAGTTTAAGAGAAATAAAGGAAATATAAAAAAAAAATAAACCCCTGCGGTAATCATAGAGGCAGCGTGTAAAAACGCTGATACAGGGGTAGGACCCTCCATAGCATAATATAGTCAAGCATGAAATGGAAAAACAGCAGATTTACATAAAATAGCAAAAATTATTAATAAAAAATATAAATAAACAAAGTAAAATATCAAAATATTAAAATAAAAAGTCAAAATTAAATTAGTTATAAAGAAAAATAAAAGAAATAAATCACCTAATAAATTTCAAAAAAAAGCTAAAAAAGAACTGTATCTAGTTTTATATCTAAAAAAAAATGTAGAAATTAAGAAAAATGAACATAAACCCATCATTTCTCAAGAAATAAATAATAAAATTCAATTAAATGAAATTAAGTAAAATAAGATGGATAAAAAAAATACATGAAAAGTGATAAAAAAAACTAATAAATTATTAAAATAATAAAAATAAAAGTTAATGTAAATAATTACAAATAAACATATTAAAAAAACAATTTTAAAAAAAATAAAAAAAGAACAATTTAGAAATAAAAAATAATCTAAAACAAAAAAATTAAATAATAACCCTTTACAATATAAAAAAATAAATTGACTATTAATAATCAAAAAAAAAAAAAAAAAAATAACAAAATATAAAAATATATAAAATTATAAATTTTGTGAAAAAACATAAAAAATATTAATAAAAAAAAAAAAAAATTATGATAAAAATTAAAAGCATAAAATAAAATTTTAAGGCCTTTAGATTAGTTAAAATAAAATAAGAAAAAAAAATATTATAATTGTTATTATAGAAAAAAAAAATAAAAAATAAAAATAAGAATAAATACTTAAAATAATATTAAAAAAAAAAATAAAACATAATAAAAATTCAACAAACAATATGATAATAAAAACATTATTGGAAAAGTAAAACAAAATAAATAGTAAAAAAAAAACCATATACATTTAAAAAAATAAAACTTTAATAATATTAAATAAAAAGAATAAATACAATATTAAATAAGTTAAAAAAAAAATGAAATTAAAATTAACTAAAAAAATTACAAATACAATAATATTAAAAAAAAATAAAGAAAAACCAGGTAAACCTAAAAACAAAATAATTGTGTAAATACTAAATATAGATAAAAAAATTAATAAATTATAAATATATAAAACTAATCAAATAAAAACTAGATTTATATAAAAAAAATTTAATAATAAAAAAAAATTTATAAAATAAAATAAATAAGAAAAAAATAAAATAAAATTTATATTAAAATTAAATAAAAAAAAACCATATAGATAAAAATTTAAATAAAAAATTAAATAATTTATTATAAAATATAACAAAAAATATAAAAAAAAATATTTATTAAATAAGGTTATAAAAAATATATAATAAATTTTATTATAAGAATAAAAAGGCAATAAAATATAAAAAAAAATAAATAAATTATATAAGCAAAAAATAATAATAATATAAATAAAATTTAAAGAAAAATAAAAATTTATAAATAATAAACAAAAAACAAAATCAACAAATAACAAATAAAATAAAATATAAAAAAATTGTGATACAAAATTCAATATAACAATTAAAGAAGAAATTTCTAAAATTATGAAAAATAAAAAAAAATTTTTACAATATGAATAAATAATAATCAAAAATAAAACCAAAAAAATAAAAATTTTAAAATATAACTATAAAAAACAATAAAAAAAAAATTATTAAATATTTTAATAAAATTAAAAAATTAAAATTTTTATTAATTGATAAATAAAAACTACTAACATTAATGTAAATAAATTTAAAGAATAAATAAAAAAAGACAAAATTCATAAATATTAACAAATTATACAAAATGAAATAAATTAAAGAAAAAAAACTAAAGAAAATAAAAATTTCAATAATAAAAGAAAAAAATAAAGGAAAAGAAAAATAAAATAAAATTAATAAAAGTATAATAAAGTTTAAAAAGTAATTTTTATTATAAAAATTAAAAAAGACAATAAAAGATTTGATAAAATAAAAATCAAAAAAAACACCTAAAAAAAAGAACAAACAACCAGAACATAAAGCATGAATAAAATGTACGGAAAAAAATATCAAGAAAAAATAATTAAAATTTATATTTAAAAATACAAAAAATAAAAATAAAAAAGATACAGTACAATGAAATATACTACCAAAAGCTATATTTCTTTTTAAGTTATTTTCATATAATATTAAAAATAAAATTGATATAATTGTAATTATACAAAAAAAAAAANTTAAAAAAAAATTTAAACTATAAAAATTAAAAAAAAAAAATATAGCAGATAATTTTAAATAAAATGAAGCTAAAAAAACAGAAATATAAGTTGAAGCATAGACATGTAAAAATATTAATCAGTTATAAAAAGGAAACAAAGGAGCTTTAAAAATGAAAGATAGAATAAATAATAATAAAAATATATAATTTTTAAATGAAAATAAACTTAAATTAATAACTAAAAATATAACGAAAAAATAATAAGTCAAAAAAAAGCTTACAAAAATTAAAAATATTAAAGATCTAAAAGTAAAAAAATCTAAGTTATAATTAAAAAAATTAAAACATCAAAATAAAAGAGGAAAAACCAAAATTTCATAGAATAAAAAAAACAAAAATAAATTAGAAATAACAATTAAAAAAAAAAATAATAAAATAATAAATNAAAAAAAAAAATTTTTAATTTCATAAAAATTAATAAAAAAAAAAATTATAAAAAAAAATAAAAGATATTGAAAAAAAAATATATAAATTACTTATACATAAATAAAAAAATTTTTTCCTTACGTACTAAAATTTTAATTATATAGATAGAAACCGAACTAACTTAAACCGTTCTAAACTCATATAAATAAATTTTTTATTAATCGAACAGATTAAATATATTAAAAATTTTTGTAAAAAAAAAAAAAAATTATACAACAACGAGATAAAAAAAATTATTAAAATAAAATTTTTTCATTAACCCTTAAGTAATAAAATAAATATAATAAAAATATTTAATTTAAATTTTAACAAACCCCATTTTTTTAAACTTTAAGGGACTAATCATCTAATAAAAAAAAAAAATTCTTTAACTTAATAATTAAATTTTAACCTAATTAACATATTCTTTTATATTAAACAATTAAAAAACAAATGATTTCAATATTGTATATATAATAAATTATAATAATACAAATAATAAATAAATATAAACATTTACTTAAATTNTTATAAAATATATTAGATTAAATTTTAATAAAATAATTAAGTTTATAAATACTAAAAAATAATAAATAAAAAATAAAAATACTAATTTAAATAAAATTATAAAAAATGTTATTAATATAATAAATAATAATAAAAATTAAATTGAATTATAAATATTAATAAAATTAAAATAAAATATAAAATTTTAAACATAATAAAATTATAAAAACATAAAATTCTAAAAATAATTTTAAAAAAATATAAATATAAACTAAATTATCTAAAAATTTATTATTAAAAAAAATTTATGAAACAAAAATTTATAAATAATAAATGTTTTATATTTTTAAAATAAAAAAAATTTTAACAAAAAACTAAAATTTGTATTAATTTTATAAATTTAAATGAAAAATCATAAATTTTTATAAAATTAATAAACTAATAATATTAAATTTAAAAAATTTAATATACCTTAATACTACTTAACAAATAAATTATGTATAGGACTATTATAATTTAAAACAAAAAATAAAATTTATAAAATATAATAAAAATAAAATAACTTCAACAAAATATATTAAATATTAATTAAATTATAAAAAATAATGTAAAAAAAGTTATAAAAATAAAGTGAAATTTATAAGAAATTTTGTTGAATTTTTATTTAATTTATAAAATAAAAAATTTATGTAAATATAAAAAATATTAAAATCAAAATCTATACACCGCAGAAACTGGTAAATTTTTTTAAAAATTAAACTATAAAAATTTACTAATTATTAAAAAAAAAAAAAATAATATTAAAAATTAATAAGTAAAAATAAAAAAAGGCATAACAGAATGATTTAATCCACAAATTTGAGCACAATAAACAGTGTAAATTCCTGAAAAAGGAAAAAATAAAAATAAACTGTGAATGGTACCAGGCACTAAATCAATCATTGTATACAATATAGGTAAAGAAAAAGCATGTAACACATCATTCGAGGTAAAATAAAATTTCAAATGCAATAAACTAGGTAAATAAATATGAGGACAATCGGAATAACTATTTAATTCATAAGGTAAACCTAAAGTATAAGAATCCAAATTAAAGAAATCTCAAAATCATTGATTACCTATAAAAAAATAAATTAATGAAAAGTTATCAGATAAATTGTCATAATAAAAAAATAAAGGTATAAATAGAATTAAAACAATTAAAACTGGAAAAAAAGTTCAAAAGTATTCTAAAAGAAAATTAGAAAAAAATTTAGTATTAAAAGAAACACCAAAATATATATAAATAAACATTACGATANCAAATATAAATATAAAAATACATAACAAACTAATAAATTGATGAGTAAAATAAGATAAATTTAATAATGATAAATAATTTAAAATTTAATAAAAGAAAATATATAAATCAAAAAGAAAAAAAATTGTTAAAATTAAATATAAAATAACGAAAAAAATAAAAATAACATAATTAATAAAAAAAAAATTTAAATTAATGAATATAAATCAAATTAAATTTATTTCTATTTCTAAAAATAAGAAAGCTATAAATAAATTTAAAAAAAACAAAATAAAATTAAAAGTATAAATAAAATTACTATAATAACCCGCATGAAAAGAAAACATAGAAAATAAATTAAAATTTAATATAAAATAATAAAATATAGAAATAAATGTATAGGATAATAAAATTAATACAAATAATAAATCTATAAAAACAAATAAAACACAAAAATATAAATAAAAGAAAACAAAAATAATCAAATAACGTCAACAAAATGTCAATATAATAAAGAACAATTAACAAAAAAAATTATATTATTTCTAAATAAGATTAAAATTAAAAATATTAAACCTACAAAGACATGGAATCCATGAAAACCTGTTCCNAAAAAAAATATAGAACAAAAAGCTCAGTTAGAAATAGTAAAAAAACATAAGTTAAATTCAATTATTTGATTAATTAAAAAAAATAAACCAAATAAAATACATATAACCAAATTTAAATCTGAATAATAATTTAAATAATTTAAATGAAATAAAATTGCCAAAGTTGAACTAGACAAAAGTAAAAAGGTATTAAATAAAGCCAAACCAAAAGGATAAATATTATGAATATTAAGTAAAAAACAACTATCATAAGAAAATATTAATCAAAATAAACTTCAAAATATACCGAAAAAGAAAAAAACTTCTGAAACAACAAAATAAATAAAAAATTGAGAATTTAAAAAAAATTGAATGAAAGAATAAAATTTTAATTCTTCAGTATAATAAAAAAGAAAATAAGCTAATATAAAAAATAATACNAAAAAAAAAACTATACTATATTTAGTATGATNGGAAAATAATAAACATAAATTGAAAAAAAATAAAAACATAATTAATGAAATTAAAATAGGTAAAAAATTTAATTTTAAATGAGTATATAAAATTTATTTACTATTATAAATAACTAAATTATAAAAAACCATTTTATTATCATAAACAACTAATTTTAAAAATAAATCATTATAATAACTTCATAAATTATTAACATTAGAAAAACTTAATAAATATAAAAATCTTAAACTAAATATAGCAATTAAAATTATACTAAATAAAGCTAAAGATGAAAAAACATAGTAGTTTAAGTCAAATAATAAGTAATGACGGGGTAAACCTCATAAACCTAAAAAGTGGAAAGGAAAAAATAATAAGTTTGAACTTAAAAAAAATACAAAAAATAAAGTAGCAGAATTATGAAAATTTAAGCTTATATTATAAAAATAAGGAAATAAAAATAAAAAAGATAAAAAAATACCAACAACTGCACCTAAAGATAAAACGTAATGAAAATGAGCAATTACATAATAAGAATCATGAAAAAACAAATTTAAATGACAATTAGATAAAACGATACCGGATAGACCTCCAAATGTAAATAAAAATATAAAACCAAAACTTCACAAAATTAATGGAACTAAAACAAAAGTATCAGAAAGAATAGTAAAAATTCAAGAAAAAATTTTAATACCAGTAGGAATAGCTATGATTAAGGTAGCTGAAGCAAAATAAAAACGAGTATCTAAATCCATACCCGAAGTAAACATATGATGGGCTCAAACTAAACAACCTAATAAACCTATACTAATTATAGCTATATTTAAGCCAGGATAGGAAAAAGGTACATTTCTGTTAATTAAAAATGACAAAACATGAGAAATAATAGCAAAAGCTGGTAATATTAAAACATAAACTTCTGGATGGCCAAAAAATCAAAATAAATGTTGATAAAGTAAAGCATCACCACCAAGATAATTTGAAAAAAAAGAAGTATTAAAATTACGATCAAAAAGTAACATAGTAATAGCTGCAGCTAATACAGGTAATGATATTAAAAGAAGAAAAGAAACAGTAATTTGGGCGACAATAAATAAAGGATATTGAAAAAATGAAAACGAAGTATTTATGGGTAAAATAAATACAGTAACTATAAAGTTTATGGATGATAATATAGAACTAGCACCCGCTAAATGTAAAGAGAAAATTATTAAATCAGTTGATAAATAGGCACTAGCAGGATAAGAAGAATAAGGAGGGTATAAAGTTCATCCTGAACTTGGACCATAGTAGTGAAAAGAGGATAAAAGAGAGATAATAAAAGAAGCAAATAAAAGTCAGAAAGATAAATTATTAATACGAGGTAAACACATATCAGCCAAATGAAAACATAATGGAATTAATAAATTTGATAAACCACCTATACTAAAAGGCATAACAAAAAAAAAAATCATGTAAACAGCATGTAAAGTGACGTAATATAAATAAATAATACCAGATTCGATAAAAGCAAAAGGTCAAACTAAAGCTAAACGCATGACAAAAGAATAGAAAAAAGCACAAAAACCCATAATTATAGAAAAAAAAAAATATAGAGAAGCTATATCTTTGTGATTAGTAGAAAATAATCATCTAAT